CAAAGACGTAAAACAATTACTTGGGAACTGTTTCAAGCAAATGCGCATTCCCCACTTTTTTTGGACAGAGTAGACAAACCCCTATTTTTTTCTTTTGATATTTCTGGGCCGTTGAAACTAATATCTCGAAATTTGATAGGTAAAAACAAAGAATCACAAATTTCTGATTATATAGAAAAAAAGATCGAGAAAAAAGACGAGGACAAAAAAGAAAAATACAAAAGAGAAGAGAAAATGCGGATAGAAATAGCAGAAGCCTGGGATAGCATTTTACTTGCTCAAGTAATAAGGGGTTCCGTGTTAATAACCCAATCAATTCTTAGAAAATATATTATATTACCCTCATTGATAATAGCTAAAAACATTGCCCGTATGTTATTATTTCAATTTCCTGAGTGGTCCGAGGATTTAAAGGATTGGAATCGGGAAATGCATGTTAAATGCACTTATAATGGTGTTCAATTATCTGAAACAGAATTTCCACAAAATTGGTTAACAGATGGTATTCAGATAAAGATCCTATTTCCTTTTTGCCTGAAACCTTGGCACAAATTTAAACTACAACCCTCTCATAAAAATCCAATGAAAAAAAGGAAGGGTCAAAAGAATGATTTTTGCTTTTTAACAGTTTGGGGAATGGAAACTGAACTACCTTTCGGTTCTCCTCGAAAACGGCGTTCGTTTTTTGAGCCTATTTTAAAAGAGCTAAAAAAAAAAAAAAAAAAACTGAAAACGAAATGCTTTATAGCTTTAACAATTTTAAAAGAAAGAACAAAATTGTTATTGTTTCGAAAAGTCTCAAAAGAAACAAAAAAATGGATCACTCAAAGCATTCTATTTCTAAAGGGAATAGTAAAAGAACTCTCAAAAATAAATCCAATTCCATTTTTTGGGTTGAGAGAAATATATGAATTGGGCGAAACTAAAAAGGATTCGAAAATCAGTAATAAGATGATTCACGAATCATCCCTTCAAATTCAATCTATGGGATGGACAAATTATTCATTAACCGAAAAAAAAATAAAAGATCTGACTACGAGAACAAACACAATCAAAAATCAAATAGAAAAAATTATAAAAGACAAGAAAAACGAATTTCTAACTCAAGAAATAAATAGTAGTTCTAACAAAATAAGTTATCAGGATAAAATTTTAGAATCATCAAAAAGATTTTGGCAAATATTAAAAAGAAGAAATATTCGATTAATCCGTAAATTCTATTTTTTTATAAGATTTTTCATTGAAAAAATATACATCGATATTCTTCTATATATCATTAATTTTCCAAGAACCAATACACAACTTTTTCTTGAATCAATAAAAAAAATGATTGAGAAATTCATTCACAGTAATGAAGCAAATGAAGAAAGAATTAATAAAGCAACTAAAAATACAACTCATTTTATTTCAACTATAAAAAACTCACTTTCTTCACTTTCTAATATTAGTAAAAACGAAAAAGCTTTTTGTGACTTATCCTCCCTCTCACAAGCCTATGTATTTTACAAATTATCACAAACTCAGTTTATTAGTTTTTATAAATTCAAACCTATCCTTCAATATCATGGAACATCTCGTTTTCTTAAAAATGAAATAAAAGATTATTTTGAAGAACAGGGGGTATCTCATTCCAGATTAAAACATCATTATGGGTTAAGGCAGAAAATCTTTTGGCATTCTGGAATGAATGAATGGAAAAACTGGTTAAGGAGTCGTTATCAATACGATTTATTTCAGAGTAGATGGCTTAGATTAGTACCAGGACAATGGCGAAATAGAGTCAATCAACACTATCTGGCTCAAAATAAAGATTTAACAAAATGGGATTCAAATGAAAACGAAAGATTAATTCATTACAAAAAAAAAAATGATTTTCAAGCAAATTCATTACTGAATCAAGAATATAAACTTGTTCAAAAACAAAAATATAAAAAATCAAATTTTAAAAAACACTATGGATATGATTTTTTATCATATAAATCTATTAATTATCAAGATAAGGGGGACCCGTATGCTTATGGATCACCATTACAAGTAAATAAGAGGGAAGAGATTTCTTATAATTACAACATGGATAAACGCAAATTTTTTGATACACTGAGAGATATCCCTATCCATAATTATCTAGAAGAAGACGATATCCTAAATGCTATGGGGAAATTTTCGCATAGAAAGTTTTTAAATTGGGAAATTCTTCATTTTTGTCTTAGAAATAAGGCCGATATTGAGTCCTGGGTCTATACCAGTACCAAGAGTAACACAAATCTTAAGGCTGTGGTTAATAATTATCAAATAATTGATAAAACGAACCTTTTTTATTTCACAATTTTTCAAAATCAAGAGAGCAACCCATCCAATAAAAAAGGAAGCCCGTTTGATTGGATGGGAATGAATGAAGAAATACTAAGTCGTCCTATATCGAATCTGGAACTTTGGTTCTTCCCAGAATTTGGGCTGCTATATAATACATATAAGGTTAAACCATGGATCATACCAATAAAATTACTTCTTTTAAATTTTAATGGAAATGAGAACATTAATAAAAATATTATTATTATTGAAAATAAAAAAAGGGACCCCCTTAGAACACCGAATGAAAAAAAAATTATTGGATTAGAGAATCGAAATCAAGAAGAAAAAGAACCCATAGGTGAAAGAGATCTCGTATCAGATGTACAAAAACAAGGAAATTTGAAATCCGTTCTCTCAAACCAAGAAAAAGATGTTGAAGAAGATTATGGCAAATCAGACATAAAAAAACGTAGAAAGAAAAAGCAATACAAGAGTAACACAGAAGTAGAACTTGATTTCTTCCTAAAAAGGTATTTGCGTTTTCAATTGAGATGGAACGATTCTTTAAATCAAAGAATAATCAATAATATCAAAGTATATTGTCTCCTGCTTAGACTGATAAATCCAAACGAAATTGTTATATCCTCTATTCAAAGGGGAGAAATAAATCTGGATATTTTGACGATTCAGAAGGATTTAACTCTTAGAGAATTAATGAAAAAAGGAATATTGATTATCGATCCAGTTCGTCTGTCGGTAAAAAATGATGGACAATTTATTCTATATCAAACTATAAGTATTTCGTTGGTTCATAAAAATAAACACCAAATTAATCAAAGATACCAAGAAAAAAACTATATTGATAAAAAGAATTTTCATGAATCTATTGCAAGACATCAAAAAATGACTGAAAATAAAGACAAAAATCATTATGATTTGTTTGTTCCTGAAAATATTTTATCCCCTAACCACCGGCGAGAATTGCGAATTTTAATTTCTTTCAATTCAAGGGATAAAAAAGGTATGCATAGAAATCCGGTATTTTTAAATAATGTAAAAAACTGTAGTCAAGTTTTGACTAAAAACAGAGATCTTGATAGTGATAAAAAGAAACTAATTAAATTAAAGTTCTTTCTTTGGCCCAATTATCGATTAGAAGATTTAGCTTGTATGAATCGCTATTGGTTTAATACTAATAATGGCAGCCGTTTCAGTATGGTAAGGATACATATGTATCCGCGGTTGAAAATTCGTTAATGGTACATTTTCCCATATATTGCGTACCGTGCCGGGTATATGAAAACAAATAACAAATAGATGGGCACAAGGATTGTTTTACATTTCATTCTGATACATGATACTAATTGAATGACATACATATCAATTAGATCGACAAATGAATCAACAAAATCCTCTTATTTAAACTCTAAAAATTTCTCTATCTATCACTCTTTTGTATCCCTATACAAATCAAATTGAAAACCGGATTGAGTAATTTTATTTGAAAAAATTAGAAAGTTCATAATGAACTTAAAATCATTGTGTATATCAAAATGACTGGTATTATTATTACTGATCAGTAAAATTCACATTCAAAAAAAGGGGGAGAGAATATTTTGTTTTATGGTAAAAAATTCATTCATCTCAGTTATTTTTCAAGAAAAAAAAGAAGAAAACAGGGGGTCCGTTGAATTTCAAATAGTTAATTTCACCAATAAGATACGAAGACTTACTTCACATTTGGAATTGCACAAAAAAGACTATTTATCTCAGAGAGGTCTACGTAAAATTCTAGGAAAACGTCAACGACTACTGTCTTATTTATCAAAGAAAAATAAAATACGTTATAAAGAATTAATTAGTGAGTTGGATATTCGGGAATCAAAAAATCGTTAATTTGCAAATTTTGAATTAGTCGATTTTCATTTTGATGTGCTTCTTTTCGTTTTCAACAATTCATGTAAGAATGAATCGAGGAAAAACTTATGAATCTATCAGCTACAGAAAAAGACCTTATGGTAGTCAATATGGGACCTCAGCACCCATCAATGCACGGTGTTCTTCGTCTCATCGTTACTCTAGATGGTGAAGATGTTGTTGACTGTGAACCAATATTAGGTTATTTACACAGAGGAATGGAAAAAATTGCGGAAAACCGAACGATTATACAATATTTGCCCTATGTAACGCGTTGGGATTATTTAGCCACTATGTTCACGGAAGCAATAACCGTAAATGGACCAGAACAATTGGGGAATATTCAAGTCCCTAAAAGAGCCAGCTACATCAGAGTAATTATGTTGGAGTTGAGTCGTATAGCGTCTCATCTATTATGGCTTGGACCCTTTATGGCAGATATTGGTGCACAGACCCCCTTTTTCTATATTTTTAGAGAAAGAGAATTAGTATATGATCTATTCGAAGCTGCCACCGGTATGAGAATGATGCATAATTATTTTCGTATCGGAGGAGTGGCGGCCGATCTACCTTACGGCTGGATAGATAAATGTTTGGATTTCTGCGATTATTTTTTAACAGGAATTGTTGAATATCAAAAACTTATTACGCGAAATCCAATTTTTTTAGAACGAGTTGAAGGGATAGGCGTTATTGGTGCAGAAGAAGCAATAAATTGGGGTTTATCCGGCCCAATGCTACGAGCATCGGGAATCAAATGGGATCTTCGGAAAGTTGATCATTATGAGTGTTACGACGAATTTGATTGGGAAATCCAGTGGCAAAAAGAAGGGGATTCATTAGCTCGTTATTTAGTTCGAATCAGTGAAATGACGGAATCCATAAAAATAATTCAACAGGCCCTGGAAGGAATTCCGGGGGGTCCCTATGAAAATTTAGAAATCCGATGCTTTGATCGAGAACGGGATCCAGAATGGAATGATTTTGAATATCGATTCATTAGTAAAAAACCCTCTCCCACATTTGAATTACCGAGACAAGAACTTTATGCGAGAATGGAAGCCCCAAAGGGAGAATTAGGAATTTTTCTGATAGGGGATCAGAACGGGTTTCCTTGGAGATGGAAAATTCGCCCGCCAGGTTTTATCAATTTGCAAATTCTTCCTCAGTTAGTTAAAAGAATGAAATTGGCTGATATTATGACGATACTAGGTAGCATAGATATCATTATGGGAGAAGTGGATCGTTGAAATGATAATTTATACGATAGAAGCACAAGATATCAATTCTTTTTACAGATTGGAATCTTTAAAAGAGGTCTATGGGATCATATGGATGTTGGTCCCTATTTTGACTCTGGTATTGGGAATCACAGTAGGTGTACTAGTAATTGTATGGTTAGAAAGAGAAATATCTGCAGGAATACAACAACGTATTGGGCCTGAATACGCTGGTCCTTTGGGAATTCTTCAAGCTCTAGCAGATGGAACAAAACTGCTTTTCAAAGAGAATATTCTTCCATCTAGAGGAAATACTCGTTTATTTAGTATTGGGCCGTCTATAGCAGTTATATCAATTTTACTAAGTTTTTCGGTAATTCCTTTTAGCTCTCGCCTTATTTTAGCCGATCTCAATATCGGTATTTTTTTATGGATTGCCATTTCAAGTATTGCTCCCGTTGGACTTCTTATGTCAGGATACGGATCAAATAATAAATATTCCTTTTTAGGTGGTCTGCGAGCTGCTGCTCAATCGATTAGTTATGAAATACCATTAACTCTATGTGTTTTATCAATATCTCTACGTGCGATTCGTTGAAACATAAACCTTTATTTTCCCTATTCCTTTCGTTCTAGAAAATAAGTTGAATGGATTGAATAGATATTCTCGTTTTTTATTATCCTTCAGTTTAGATTGATAAACTAAATTAGATAGTTATATATGAGTGAAAGAAAGCAGCTTATAAATTCGCAGTAAATTAAACAAAAAAATTGAATCTCATTTCCTATGTACAAGAGTTAAGTGGAAGAAAAACGTAAGCGGAAGAAGTCTTTACCCCAAGACGGGTTGATTAGTCAATCTAGCTTGAAGCGGGCTCAAAAGATCAACCATATAGAGTTTTAGCTATCCTTTGTATGGATTCTCATACATGTATTGCTAAACAAACGGGGGATTGAACAAAAAAATGAGTGGATGGTTAGGAACACCAAAATACACAAAGGATTAGTAATGGAGATTATGTGAATTATATAAAAAGAAACTTCTGGATAACATAAAAAGAATACTAATTGGGGCTTTAAATTCGTAGAAATTACTAAGCAGTACTCCCCACGATTCCGGTCCAAAGTATGCTCCTATCCGCCGATTAAAGTAATGACTATCAGGAACGAAAAAATCCTTTACTATTTTTTAGTTTAAGCCCCCATTCGTGGTTTTCTCAGATCCGAAAGAAGAATAGGAACGAAAAAGAAACAATAAAGAATAAAAAAGAAATCTTTTTTTTATTCTTTCTTTCATATATATAGAGACCTAATCCGTGTCATGATTTATAAACTAAGGTAATGTTTCATTTTTTTCGTAATCGAAAACAATGGGTTGAAATATCGATTGATATTCTACAAGAAGTATTTTATTAAAGTAAAGGCTTAAGTTATTACTCAACAAATCAAAATTGAAATTATTAACGGGCGAGATCAATTCAGAAGCACCCTTTTTTTTTTATTCTTTCAGAATATAGCAGACAGAATTCCATTGGTATAATTTTGGCCTTCCAATCCATTTTTTCCCTATCTATTCTACAACCATACGAAGATAAATAATACGGATTGGGTCCTTAAATTTATTTGTGACCCGCGAGGAGCCGTATGAGGTGAAAATCTCATGTACGGTTTTGGACTAGCGATGGAAACAGTGATGTTATCGTCGACTATAATTATCTAACAGTTCAAGTACAGTTGATATAGTTGAGGCGCAATCAAAATATGGTTTTTGGGGATGGAATTTGTGGCGTCAGCCAATAGGGTTTATCGTTTTTCTAATTTCTTCTCTAGCAGAATGTGAGAGATTACCTTTTGATTTACCAGAAGCCGAGGAAGAATTAGTAGCAGGGTATCAAACCGAATATTCAGGTATCAAATTTGGTTTATTTTACGTTGCTTCCTATCTAAATCTATTACTTTCTTCGTTATTTGTAACAGTTCTTTACTTGGGGGGTTGGAATATTTCCATTCCTTACGTATTCGTCCCTGAGCTATTTGAAATAAATAAAATGAATGGAATCCTTGGAACGACAATTGGTATCTTTTTTACATTAGCTAAAACTTATTTGTTTTTGTTTATTTCTATCGCAACACGATGGACTTTACCTAGGTTAAGAATGGACCAATTATTAAATCTTGGATGGAAATTTCTTTTACCCATTTCTCTCGGTAATCTATTATTAACAACTTCTTTCCAACTTCTTTCATTGTAAAGAAAAAGAATATTAGATTCATGACTTGGTTCAAACAAGAGAAAGAAACAAACATCAAAATTATTCATAGATATTCACGATATGTTCCCTATGGTAACTGGGTTCATGAATTATGGCCACCAAACGGTCCGGGCCGCAAGGTACATTGGTCAAGGTTTCATGATTACCTTATCCCACGCAAATCGTTTACCCGTAACTATTCAATACCCTTATGAAAAATTAATCACATCAGAGCGTTTCCGCGGGCGAATCCATTTTGAATTTGATAAATGCATCGCTTGTGAAGTATGTGTTCGTGTATGCCCTATAGATCTACCTGTTGTTGATTGGAAATTTGAAACGGATATTCGAAAAAAACGATTGCTTAATTACAGTATTGATTTCGGAATTTGTATATTTTGTGGTAACTGCGTTGAGTATTGTCCAACAAATTGTTTATCAATGACTGAAGAATACGAACTTTCTACTTACGACCGCCATGAATTGAATTATAATCAAATTGCTTTGGGCCGTTTACCAATGTCAGTAATTGACGATTATACAATTCGAACAATTTTGAATTTGAATTCGATTCAAAAAAAAACTAAGTAAACCTACTATTCTATTAAAGAAAAATTCCCAATTCTTTTAAGGTTCCGTTTTGGTTTAAGTTAAAAAAGATGTTTGGTTTGAAAAAAAAGAATGAGTCCTTTGTTCAATAAAAAAAAATTCAATTACAAATTAACCGGTTGATAAGAATTTTAGATTCATTTTTATATAAAATCTATTAATATAAATAGATTCGTAATTTTTTTGAAATATATAGTTTCGAAAAAAAAATACCCTTTTCTTTTGAATCTTTTGAACAAACAAAATAAAGAATCAAAAACGAAACTGTCCAATAATTGTACTTATAGCAATTCACACCTAATAGATTAGTATTTTATTCAATTAGGATAAAAAAATTCCTGGTCGGATCAATAAGATCATGAAAAGCATTTCGATTTATTTATCTCTTATTTTACACAGAATGGATTTGCCTGGACCAATACACGATTTTCTTTTAGTTTTTCTGGGATCGGGTCTTATATTAGGGGGCCTGGGGGTGGTATTACTTACCAATCCAATTTATTCTGCCTTTTCATTGGGATTGGTTCTTGTTTGTATATCCTTATTGTATATTCTCTCAAATTCTCATTTTGTAGCTGCTGCCCAGCTCCTTATTTATGTAGGAGCCATAAATGTTTTAATCCTATTTGCTGTGATGTTCATGAATGGTTCAGAATATTATAAAGATTTTAATCTGTGGACCGTTGGGAATGGCCTTACTTCGTTGGTTTGTACAAGTATTCTTGTTTCGCTAATTACTACTATATTAGATACATCATGGTACGGGATTATTTGGACTACAAAATCAAATCAAATTATAGAGCAAGATTTGATAAGTAATAGTCAACAAATTGGAATTCATTTAGCAACAGATTTTTTTCTTCCATTTGAATTCATTTCAATAATTCTTTTAGTTGCTTTGATAGGTGCAATTGCTGTGGCTCGTCAGTAATAAATCTTTCTAACTAGGAATAGCAAACAATCAAAATTAAACTTTTTTATGTCTTATCGCATCTATTTTCTTTGAATTCTATTTTCATATTGCTCGTGTATAAAATCTAAATTGGTTTATTCGATATATTTCCAATATATTCTTTTTTTTGTTAGATGCTAGTCAATCAAATCCGTTGAATTATTGTTCATATTAAAATGAATCGAAATTGATAAGGAGTTGGTCAATGATGCTCGAACATATACTTGTTTTGAGTGCCTATTTATTTTCTATCGGTATTTATGGATTGATCACGAGTCGAAATATGGTTAGGGCCCTTATGTGTCTTGAACTTATACTGAATGCGGTTAATATAAATTTTGTAACATTTTCTGATTTTTTTGATAGTCGGCAATTAAAAGGAAATATTTTCTCAATTTTTGTTATAGCTATTGCAGCCGCTGAAGCAGCTATTGGATTAGCTATTGTTTCCTCGATTTATCGTAACAGAAAATCAACGCGTATCAATCAATCAACTTTATTGAATAAGTAATATTAATAATATTAAATTATAGGATTCACCAATTTGAATTAACATGTCCAATATGGTGGAATCTACATCATGTTTTCGAAAACGTAAGCGTAAGAAATCAAAGTATCTTGGTCCTTTCTTATGAATTGATCCCGAAGGAAATTGATTAGAAAACTTCTGATAAATCGTTGATTCATCTGGTGTTTAACTATACTAATTGGTTTACAAGTTTACTAGATTGAAATTTTATGATGTTCAAAAATTTATAGATCCCATGTCACATTCAGTAAAAATTTATGATACATGTATAGGGTGTACTCAGTGTGTCCGAGCCTGCCCCACCGATGTGTTAGAAATGATACCTTGGGATGGATGTAAAGCTAAGCAAATTGCTTCCGCTCCAAGAACGGAAGACTGTGTTGGTTGTAAGAGATGCGAATCCGCTTGTCCAACGGATTTCTTGAGCGTTCGAGTTTATTTATGGCATGAAACAACTCGAAGTATGGGTCTAGCTTATTGATACGTTCCAGAAAACCCCACTTGAATACATTTTGAATCCATTTGATTTTTTTACTGAAAAAACCCGTGCTCAGAAAACCTTTCTGAGCACGGGTTTTTCTGGTCCAAGTGTATCTTGTCTTTACCACGAATTATTTTCCTTGGTTAACAACAATTGTAGTTTTACCGATATCCGCGGGTTCTTTAATTTTCTTTCTTCCTCATAGAGGAAATAAGCTAATTAAGTGGTATACAATGTGTATATGCATATTCGAACTCCTTCTAACAACCTATGCATTTTGTTATCACTTCCGATTGGACGATCCATTAATCCAACTGGCGGAAGATTATAAATGGATAAATTTTTTTGATTTTTATTGGAGATTGGGAATAGATGGCCTTTCTATAGGCCCCATTTTACTGACAGGATTTATCACCACTTTAGCGACTTTGGCAGCTTGGCCAGTTACTCGAGATTCGCGATTATTTCATTTCCTGATGTTAGCAATGTACAGTGGTCAAATAGGATCATTTGCCTCTCGAGACCTTTTACTTTTTTTCATCATGTGGGAGTTCGAATTAATTCCCGTTTATCTACTTCTATCCATGTGGGGGGGAAAGAAACGCCTATACTCGGCTACAAAATTTATTTTGTACACTGCGGGGGGTTCCATTTTTCTATTAATAGGGGTTTTGGGTATTGGTTTATACGGTTCTAATGAACCAACATTAAATTTTGAAACATTAGCTAATCAATCATATCCTGTCGCACTGGAAATAATATTCTATATTGGATTTCTTATTGCTTTTGCTGTCAAATCGCCGATTATACCCTTACATACGTGGTTACCGGACACCCACGGGGAGGCCCATTACAGTACTTGTATGCTTCTAGCCGGAATTTTATTAAAAATGGGAGCATATGGATTAGTTCGGATTAATATGGAATTATTACCCCATGCTCATTCCATATTTGCCCCCTGGTTGATAATAGTGGGTACAATGCAAATAATTTATGCAGCTTCAACATCTCTTGGTCAACGGAATTTAAAAAAAAGAATAGCCTATTCCTCCGTATCTCATATGGGTTTCATAATTATAGGAATTGGTTCTATAACTGATACGGGACTCAACGGAGCTATTTTACAAATAATATCTCATGGATTTATCGGTGCTGCGCTTTTTTTCTTAGCAGGAACGAGTTATGATAGAATGCGTCTTGTTTATCTCGACGAAATGGGCGGAATGGCTATTTCGATTCCAAAAATCTTTACGATGTTCAGTATCTTATCAATGGCTTCTCTTGCATTACCGGGCATGAGTGGTTTTGTTGCAGAATTGATAGTCTTTTTTGGAATAATTACCAGCCAAAAATATTTTTTAATGCCAAAAATACTAATTACTTTCGTAATGGCAATTGGAATGATATTAACTCCTATTTATTCATTATCTATGTTACGTCAAATGTTCTATGGATACAAGTTATTTAATGCTCCAAGTTCTTATTTTTTTGATTCTGGACCTCGAGAGTTATTTGTTTCGATTTCTATCTTTTTACCAGTAATAGGTATTGGTCTTTATCCGGATTTCGTCCTCTCATTATCAGGTGAGAAGGTCGAAACTATTTTATATAATTTTTTTTACAGATAGTTTTCATGAATACAACAAAAAATCAAAAAGTAATCCTATTATTTTTAAAATTGTTCGTTGTACAATGAAAAAGAAAAAAAAGAAAAAAGTCTTTTTTCTTCTCTGAAATTTAAGTTAAGTAAAAAAGGGAAAAGAATTAAAGTGAATTTTAATCAGGCATCTTTGGCTTTTGTTAGAACCTTTTGAATCAAGTAGTGGAGTGATTCAAAAGGTTCTTGAAGCTTACAATAAGTTTTCTTATATATACGCTGTCCTGTGTTAGTATTTGTTAGGCTTAGCCTCTTTATTCAATTCAAATTAGATGTCAATGTAAATGAACCATAACTATGTAAACCTATTCCTAATAGATTGACCCCAAAATAGCATATCCAAATTATAAGAAATCCCATAGAAGCCACAAGGGCAGAATTTACACCTTCCAGATTTGTATTTGTTCGGGTATGTAAATAAATCGCGAAGACGGTCCAAGTAATAAATGCCCAAGTTTCCTTTGGGTCCCAATTCCAATATGATCCCCACGCCTCATTAGCCCACACGGCTCCCGAAAGAATTCCTATGGTTAAAAAGATAAACCCGAGACTAATAATACGATAACTCCAACGATCCAATTGTTGAGTCAATTGATACCTGTAATAATTTTTAGAAGAAAGAAAATAAGTGTTTAGTAAAACATTGCTTCTTTCATTCATGTATTGGATTTTGCCAAATGAAAATGACTGATTTAATAAATCATTGTTTTTACCAATAATCTTTATGGCTTTTCGAAATGTAATGACTAGAAGAGCTACTGATAATAATGATCCACATAAAAGAGCTGCATAGCCTAATATCATCATGCTTACGTGCATCATTAACCACTGAGATTGGAGAGCGGGCGCTAATATTGCGGATTGATGCATTTTGGCTAAAAGACCCGAAGTAGCAAAGCCTTGGGTAAAAATAGCACTTGGCGCGGTTATTGCGCTTAAATTATTTTTAAGCTTTTTGTTTTTAAATTGAAAATAAGAAACCATATGAATAAGGGAGAAACCCCATGAAAGAAAGATTAATGATTCATATAAATCACTTAATGGGAAATGTCCTGAATAAATCCAACGGGTGGCTAATAATCCTGTTATACCGAAAAAGGTAACTATCATGCCCTTTTCTGATGAATTATATAGTCCTACGACTTCATCTACTAATAAGAATAAGGTTAAAAAATGAATTGTAATTACAATTGAAACGACTGAAAAAGATATATGAGTTAATATATGTTCTAAAGTTGAAAAAATCATAAAAATTATGAAAAAAGCGAGGGTTTCAGATTTTATGGAATGGAAATCAGGAATTAAATTCATTATAGGACTTATTCTATCTCTTTTAGAAGATACTATGCCGCCACTCGGACTCGAACCGAGATGCTCTAGCACTGCTTCCTAAGAGCAGCGTGTCTACCGATTTCACCATAGCGGCTTGTTCGAAATCATAATACCCCATTTTTTATTCAATCGTCGAGATTGGAGGTGAGGGGGGCAATTCAATGTAAAATGTCAAATTTTTTAGGAAGCATTTAATTTTAATTTGATTTAATTATCCTTTTTTTTATTTATTTAATTAATATTTAATTAGTTCGTCAATAGGGATTCTTTAGTTTGTGTTTTCCTAAAAGAGAATCCCTTTATTGTAATTTATTGTAATTAAACTAACTAGTTCTAACTTCAACTCATAGATAAAATTAAACAAAAAAGGGTTCTTTATCATTTTCCTTTTTTAATGATTAATTTCTCATTCTTTTGAATGATTTTTATGAATCTATAAAAAAAATGCTTATCAATTGAATGAATAAATGAATGAAAAATATTATTTTTAGAGATCACAATTTCAGCACCACATCCAACAATTTCATTTCAAAGGATTTATGTAATTTTGTATTAATATTAATCGTTAGGATTTTGCGTTTTAAGGATTTATCAATCCAACTAGATATTGGTTGTACGCATTACGTTATATAAAAAGCGTTTTGATTTCTGTCATAATTGTACCATACTTCAAAAAAGTATTTCGAATTTCGAATTCTAAAAATATGTCTTGATTCATCTTATTATACAAACATCGGATTTTTTTAGATCACTTAAAATTGATGCATTATTTATATATCCACGAAATTAGAAAGGGGGTTTTCTCAATTGGGTTGAAAAGAATATATAGTAATGCAGAGAAATAATGATTTATATAGTTACAAAAATTTAAAATTTAAAAAATGAAACTTAATGAATTAGTTTCAACAACCCCAGTTAAGGCTTATATATGTGTTCCGCTATATGCTATATATAGTATAAATATATTATTAGTATAATATTTAGTATATTATTTAATTATTTATTATTATAAATATTATATTATAAATTGAATCTTATAAAATTATAAAATAACAAATTATTATAACACTAACCTAACAAAAACCTAACAAATAGGCGATGGGGAAAATAAGAATCCCCACCCCCGGAAAAAAAGATAGTCACAAATTCAAAAAAGAAAATCTTTGTATCTTATTCGAGTTAAACCGAGTCAGATTACTCCAAATTTATTTGTTGTATAAAAAAACTTTTTGAATTACCCGTAGAAAGGGATTTCGCTAATGAAAAAGCTTTCAACGCCGCCCGATATCCTTTCTTTTTCCAAACATTTTTTCGAATACGCTTTTTTGATGTAGAAGTACGTTTTTTTGGAACTGCCATTCAAAAAAAAGGTTATTCAGTGCTATAGTTGGATGTCAAAGACATCTATTTTTATTTTAAAACAAAATGATCGGTCTTTTTATGTCATTATTTATCTATTCCTATCGATTTTATAGATTCTAATTATATATACTACTATACAAAAAAAATGAATAGAGATGGGAAAATCACATAAAATGCTTCTATTCTAGAAGAAAAAACAATATCATATAACCTTTTTTATTTCTATTCCATACACTATCCAGAAAAAACGAAGAATTTGTATTTAATTTATCGGTACCTTTCTTTTTTATATCTACATTCAAATCTATAGGATAGATTAGGATCTATATCTAGTATGATATATAAATCGAATTGATGAAATCAAAACAACATAAAAGTAAAAAAAAGAGTCTTTCCTTTTCTATCTCTGACTATTTTTTTGTCGTCCTACATTTATATTTATTTAGAATTTCTACATCTCCTTTTATACATATACAGGAAAAATACATCAAAATAAAAAGTGTAAAAAACCATTTTATCTTTTGCAAACTTGAATTTTTTTTCTATTAATTGGTAATTGGTCAAGCTCGAAGAGAGAGTATGCCCAATTCTCATTTTCAATCAAATTCGAATGAGACTTGTAGTTAATCTGTTAAAGGATACATAATTTTGAAAAAAAAGAATTCCTTTTTCATTAATCATTAATAACTCGGTTATATCATTTGATTACTTCTAACTTCGAAATTTGAATATTTTTGAAATAAAATAGTTGAGAAAGATTCAAAAATTAGAATAGCAAATTCCAGTTAACTTTGTAATATCTTGATTTTTTTATTGCCCCCTTTCGATCAAAAGAGATAAGAGCCGGTGAATTAGAAACGATTAATTAAGAAAGAATAATAAAAAAGTTTTTATTTTATGGAGCATGCATATCAATATTCATGGATTATACCTTTTGTGCCACTTCCCGTTCCTATTTTAATAGGAATGGGACTCCTACTTTTTCCGACGGCAACAAAAAATCTTCGTCGTGTGTGGGCTTTTCCCAATATTTTATTGTTAAGTATAGTTATGATTTTTTCGGTCGATCTGTCTATTCAGCAAATAAATGGAAGTTCTATCTATCAATATGTATGGTCTTGGACCATCAATAATGGTTTTTCTTTCGAGTTTGGCTACTTTATTGATTCACTTACCTCTATTATGTCAATATTAATCACTACTGTTGGAATTTTTGTTCTTATTTATAGTGACAATTATATGTCTCATGATCAAGGATATTTGAGATTTTTTGCTTATATGAGTTTGTTCAATACTTCAATGTTGGGATTAGTTACTAGTTCGAATTTGATACAAATTTATATTTTTTGGGAATTAGTTGGAATGTGTTCTTATCTATTAATAGGGTTTTGGTTCACACGACCCGCTGCGGCAAATGCCTGTCAAAAAGCGTTTGTAACTAATCGGATAGGCGATTTTGGTTTATTATTAGGAATCTTAGGTTTTTATTGGATAACGGGAAGTTTCGAATTTCAAGATTTGTTCGAAATATTTAATAACTTGATTTATAATAACGAGGTTCCTTTTTTATTTGTTACTTTATGTGCCTCTTTATTATTTACCGGCGCAGTTGCTAAATCTGCGCAATTTCCTCTTCATGTATGGTTACCTGATGCCATGGAAGGGCCTACTCCTATTTCGGCTCTTATACATGCTGCCACTATGGTAGCAGCGGGAATTTTTCTTGTAGCCCGCCTTCTTCCTCTTTTCATAGTTATACCTTACATAATGAATCTAATATCATTGATAGGTATAATAACGGTATTATTAGGGGCTACTTTAGCTCTTGCTCAAAAAGATATTAAGAGAGGTTTAGCCTATTCTACAATGTCCCAACTGGGTTATATGATGTTAGCTCTAGGTATGGGGTCTTATCGAGCCGCTTTATTTCATTTGATTACTCATGCTTATTCGAAAGCATTGTTGTTTTTAGGATCCGGATCAATTATTCATTCCATGGAAGCTATTGTTGGATATTCTCCAGAGAAAAGCCAGAATATGGTTTTTATGGGCGGTTTAAGAAAGCATGTGCCCATTACACAAATTGCTTTTTTAGTAGGTACGCTTTCCCTTTGTGGTATTCCACCCCTTGCTTGTTTTTGGTCCAAAGATGAAATTCTTAGTGACAGTTGGTTGTATTCACCAATTTTTGCAATAATAGCTTGGTCCACCGCTGGATTAACAGCATTTTATATGTTTCGAATCTATTTACTTACTTTTGAAGGACATTTAAACATTCATTTTCAAAAATATAGTGGCAAAAAGAGTAGCTCCTTCTATTCAATAAAACTATGGGGTAAAGAAGAGCAAAAAATGATTAACAGAGATTTTCGTTTATTTCCTTTATTAACAATGAATAAAAACGAGAGGCCATATACAATTAGCGGTAATGTAAAAAAAGGAGCTCTTATTACTATTACGAATTTTGGCTACAAAAAGGCTTTTTCTTATCCTCATGAATCAGATAATACTATGCTATTTCCTATGTTTATATTGCTTCTATTTACTTTATTTGTTGGAGCTATAGCAATTCCTTTTAATCAAGAAGGAATGGATATATTATCCAAATTATTAACTCCATCTATAAATCTTTTACATCAAAATTCAAATGATTTTGAGGATTCGTATCAATTTTTAACAAATGCAACTTTTTCGGTGAGTATAGCTTGTTTCGGAATATTTACAGCATTCCTTTTATATAAGCCTTTTTATTCATCTTTACAAAATTTGAACTTACTAAATTCGTTTGCGAAAAGGGGTCCTAAAAGAACTTTTTTGGATAAAATAATATATTTGATATACGATTGGTCATATAATCGTGGTTACATAGATACGTTTTATTCAATAGCCTTAACAAA